GTTATTGTAGCTTATCGCAAAGCATGGCACTGAAGTTGCCAAGATGGGTCACCTACAAACCCCAAAAACACAAAGATTTGGTCCTAGCCTTACTGTTATTTTTTGCTAAACTTACACATGCAAGTATCAGCATACCAGTGAAAATGCCCTAACAGTCCTATCAGACAAAAGGAGCAGGTATCAGGCACACCATGACAGCCCAAAACACCTAGCTTTGCCACACCCCCAAGGGTATTTCAGCAGTGATAAAAATTAAGCAATAAGCATAAGCTTGACTTAGTTACAGCAAACAGAGTTGGTCAATCTTGTGCCAGCCACCGCGGTTATACAAGAAACTCAAATTAACAGAAAATCGGCGTAAAATGTGACTAAAATTGTAACCTAAAAAATTAAGGTAAAACCCACACTCAACTGTTATACGTAAAAGTATACATTACCACAATATGAAAATAACCTTAATGTAACAGAATTATTTGAGTTCACGATCGCTAAGACACAAACTGGGATTAGATACCCCACTATGCTTGGCCCTAAACCTAGATATTTAACGCACAAAAATATCCGCCAGAGAACTACGAGCAAAACGCTTAAAACTCTAAGGACTTGGCGGTACCTCAAACCCCCCTAGAGGAGCCTGTTCTATAATCGATAATCCACGATCCACCTCACCATCTCTTGCCAACCCCGCCTATATACCACCGTCACCAGCCTACCCCATGAGGGCCATAAAAGTAGGCAAAATAACTAAAAACAGTTAACAAGTCAGGTCAAGGTGTAGCTCATTGAGATGGAAGAAATGGGCTACATTTTCTATACTAGAAATTAATTCACGGAAAGGAACTATGAAATAAGTCCCACAAGCAGGATTTAGCAGTAAGCTGGGATTAGAGCGCCCAACTTAAGTCGGTCCTGAGGTGCGCACACACCGCCCGTCACCCTCCTCAAATAACTCACCAACATAAATAAACCTACAACAAACAAACAGATGAGGCAAGTCGTAACAAGGTAAGTACACCGGAAGGTGTACTTGGAACACCCAAAATATAGCTTAATCAAAAGCATTCAGCTTACACCTGAAAGACGTACATTAAAACAGGACTATTTTGAGCAAAAACCTAGCCCAACCAAAACAAAAAACTTAACAAACAAAACTATCCCACCAAAACCAACCAAAACATTTTCACCATCCTAGTATAGGCGATAGAAAAGACAGTTGGAGCAATAGAAATAGTACCGCAAGGGAAAGATGAAAAACAATGAAATATTCACTAAGCCATAAAAAGCAAAGATTAATCCTTATACCTTTTGCATCATGATTTAGCCAGCATACTCAAGCAAAGAGCCCTAAAGTATGAAACCCCGAAACTAAGTGAGCTACTTAAAGGCAGCCGCACCAAGGCTAAATCCGTCTCTGTGGCAAAAGAGTGGACAGACCTATAAGTAGAGGTGAAAAGCCTAACGAACTAAGTGATAGCTGGTTGCTCAATAAAAGAATATAAGTTCAACCTTAAACCTTCTAAAAACAACCAAAAGTAAAAAGAAAAGTTTAAGATTTATTCAATTGGGGTACAGCCCAATTGAAAAAGGACACAACCTAATACGGAGGACAAAACACTAGAATACAACAACCGTAGGCCTTAAAGCAGCCACCAACTAAGAAAGCGTCAAAGCCCGCCCACCTGCTATTAAATAGTAACAGAAAATTTTCTCCCCTAATAATATTGAGCTACTCTACCTAAATAGAGGAACTAATGCTAAAATGAGTAACAAGAAGACAAAACTTCTCTAATGCGCTAGCTTAAGTCACAACAGACAAACTACTGACTATTAACAACCATCACTATAAAACAACAACATTCAAGCCACCCTATAGACCCAACTGTTAACCCAACACAGGAGCGCATACAAGAAAGATTAAAATTTGTAAAAGGAACTAGGCAAATAAACGAGCCCGACTGTTTACCAAAAACATAGCCCCTAGCAACACAAGTATTAGGGGTAATGCCTGCCCAGTGACACTGTTAAACGGCCGCGGTATCCTAACCGTGCAAAGGTAGCGTAATCACTTGTCTTTTAAATAAAGACTAGAATGAATGGCCAAACGAGGTTCTACCTGTCTCTTACAAATAATCAGTGAAATTGATCTTCCTGTGCAAAAGCAGGAATAACATTATAAGACGAGAAGACCCTGTGGAACTTCAAATACAAATCAACTATCACCAACACCCACCTACGGGTCCACATCAAACTAGCATCTGACTTATATTTTCGGTTGGGGCGACCTCGGAGTAAAATAAAACCTCCGAAAAAAAATTTCTTTTTAAACCTAGACCTACAGCCCACAGTGCTTTCGGCAAAACGATCCAATATACTTGATCAACGAACCAAGCTACCCCAGGGATAACAGCGCAATCCCATCCTAGAGTTCCTATCGACGATGGAGTTTACGACCTCGATGTTGGATCAGGACATCCTGATGGTGCAGCTGCTATCAAGGGTTCGTTTGTTCAACGATTAATAGTCCTACGTGATCTGAGTTCAGACCGGAGCAATCCAGGTCGGTTTCTATCTATAAGTTTTTAAGCCTTTTCTAGTACGAAAGGACCGAAAAGACAAGGCCTATACTAAAAACAAGCCTTACCTTACATTAATGAAAACAGCTTAACTAATAATAAGGCAAACAAACCACAGCCCTAAAAAAGGGCCAAATTGGGATGGCAGAGCCAGGTATAAGTGCAAAAGGCCTAAACCCTTTATTCAGGGGTTCAATTCCCCTTTCCAATTATGAAAACACTACTAATCAACCTAATATCCCCACTAATATACATAATTCCAATCCTCGTCGCCGTAGCTTTCTTCACCCTAATTGAACGCAAAGTACTCGGCTATATACAACTTCGAAAAGGCCCTAACGCCGTAGGACCGCAAGGACTACTTCAGCCAGTAGCAGACGGCGTAAAATTATTTATTAAAGAACCAATCTACCCACTAAATTCATCAATTACATTATTTACTATCTCACCAATCATAGCTCTAACATTAGCCCTATCAATCTGACTCCCCCTCCCTATGCCTTTCCCACTGACTGACCTTAATTTAGGCCTTTTATTTCTAATTTCCATTTCCAGCTTTATAGCCTACTCAATTCTATGATCAGGCTGAGCTTCAAACTCAAAATACGCCTTAATAGGGGCCCTACGGGCAGTAGCTCAAACCATCTCATACGAAGTAACCCTCGGAATCATCCTACTCTCCATAATCCTTTTTTCGGGGGGATTTAACATACAAACATTTACAACAGCACAAGAACCCATATACTTAATATTCTCCTCCTGACCCTTAATAACAATATGATACATTTCTACACTAGCTGAAACTAACCGAGCACCATTTGATCTAACCGAAGGCGAATCTGAACTCGTATCCGGATTTAACGTCGAATACGCTGCCGGCCCCTTCGCCCTATTCTTCCTTGCAGAATACTCAAACATCCTAATAATAAACACTCTAACTGCCATTCTATTTCTAAATCCCGCCCACATCAACAACGCTCCAGAACTATTCACCCTATCATTAATCTCAAAGGCAATACTACTATCAGCAGGATTCCTATGAGTTCGAACCTCCTACCCACGATTCCGATACGACCAACTCATGCACCTCCTATGAAAAAACTTCCTTCCAATCACCTTAGCACTATGCTTCTGACACATATCAATACCAATCACCTTATCAGGACTCCCCCCCATACCATAGGACACGTGCCTGAGTTAAAGGACCACCTTGATAGGGTGAATAATAGAGGTTAAAATCCCCTCGTCTCCTTAGAAAAATAGGAATTGAACCTACACCAGAGAGATCAAAACTCCCCATACTTCCATTATACTATATCCTAGTAAAGTCAGCTAATCAAGCTCTTGGGCCCATACCCCAAAAATGTTGGTTAAAATCCCTCCTATACTAATGAATCCACATGCAAGCACAATCATCACTACTAGCCTAATCATAGGCCCACTACTTACAATCTCCAGTGACCATTGAATCCTAGCATGAATGGGCCTAGAAATCAGCACCCTAGCTATCACCCCTTTAATCGCCAAACAACATCACCCCCGAGCAATCGAAGCAGCTACTAAATATTTCCTAACACAAGCAGCCGCCTCGACATTAATCCTAGCTTCTAGTATCACCAATGCATGACAAACAGGCCAATGAGACATTACCCAAATATCAAACGCACCCTCATGTATAATTCTCACTACAGCCCTAGCCATCAAACTAGGGCTAGCCCCCTTCCACTTTTGATTGCCAGAAGTACTACAAGGAGCCACTACAATAACAGCCATAATCTTAACCACCTGACAAAAACTAGCACCATTATCCTTACTACTAATAACAGCCCAATCTATAAACACACCCTTAACAGTAACACTAGGACTAACATCCATTATTGTTGGAGGATGAGGCGGGCTAAATCAGACCCAACTACGAAAAATAATAGCATTTTCCTCTATCGCCCATCTAGGATGAATAATCACAATTCTCACCTTATCCCCAAAACTCATAATACTAACGTTCTACACATACGCCATTATAACCTCCACAATATTCCTAATAATTGAACTCTTGGAAACAAACAAAGTCTCCGTAATAATAACATCATGAACAAAACTACCAATACTAAACGCCACAATAATACTCATCCTTATATCACTAGCAGGCCTACCACCACTAACAGGATTTATACCCAAATGATTAATTATTCAAGAACTATCTAAACAACACATATGCTTCACCGCCACTACAATAGTCATTATATCAATACTAAGCCTATTCTTCTACCTACGAACCTCATACCAAGCAACCATTACACTATCTCCAAACTCCGCCAGCTCTACACAACAATGACGACATAAGCCCAATCAAACGTTCTACCTCACCCCAATAATCATACTATCCACCACCCTACTTCCAATCGTACCTACTCTATCAGCCATTATTTAGAAACTTAGGATCTGACCCACACTTAAACCGGGGGCCTTCAAAGCCCCAAACAAGAGATAAAACCTCTTAGTTTCTGCTAAGACCTATAAGACTCTATCTTATATCTAATGAATGCAACTCAAACACTTTAATTAAGCTAAGGCCTTACTAGACAAATGGGCTTCGATCCCATAACAATTTAGTTAACAGCTAAACACCCAATCCAGTGGACTTTTGCCTATTTTTCCCGCTCTCTAAAAAGCGGGAAAACCCCGACACTAATAAAACTGTATCTTCAAATTTGCAATTTGATATGAATTTCACCACGGAGTCTGATAAGAAGAGGAATCAAACCTCTATAAAAAGGTCTACAGCCCAATGCTTAAACATTCAGCCATCTTACCTGTGTTTTTAACCCGCTGATTTTTTTCTACAAACCATAAAGACATTGGCACCCTATATTTGATTTTCGGGGCCTGAGCAGGTATAGTAGGCACAGCATTAAGTTTGTTAATCCGTGCAGAATTAAGCCAACCAGGGACCCTCCTAGGGGATGACCAAATCTATAATGTCATCGTTACAGCCCATGCCTTTATTATAATCTTCTTCATGGTTATACCTGTTATAATCGGCGGCTTTGGAAACTGACTCGTACCCTTAATAATTGGTGCACCAGATATAGCGTTCCCGCGTATAAACAATATAAGCTTCTGACTTCTACCCCCATCCCTACTTTTACTCCTAGCCTCCTCAGGAATTGAAGCAGGCGCAGGCACAGGCTGAACTGTATATCCACCCTTAGCTGGAAACTTGGCTCACGCTGGCGCCTCTGTAGACCTAACTATCTTTTCCCTCCACCTAGCTGGTGTGTCATCAATTTTAGGGGCCATTAACTTTATTACCACAGCAATTAACATAAAATCTCCAGCCATATCACAATACCAAACACCTTTGTTTGTATGATCAGTACTTATCACAGCCGTTCTATTACTGCTCTCACTACCAGTCCTAGCCGCAGGTATCACCATACTGCTCACTGACCGAAACCTAAATACAACCTTCTTCGACCCTTCAGGAGGAGGGGACCCAATTTTATACCAGCACCTATTTTGATTCTTTGGCCACCCTGAAGTATACATCTTAATCTTACCAGGATTTGGCATAATCTCACATATTGTTACCTACTACGCCGGTAAAAAAGAACCATTCGGGTATATAGGAATGGTTTGAGCAATAATATCCATCGGGTTTTTAGGCTTTATTGTATGAGCCCACCACATATTTACCGTTGGAATAGATGTAGATACCCGGGCTTATTTTACATCCGCAACAATAATCATTGCTATCCCAACAGGAGTAAAAGTATTCAGCTGACTAGCTACCCTACACGGAGGGATGATTAAATGAGACGCTGCTATATTATGAGCACTTGGCTTTATTTTCCTATTTACTATCGGAGGTCTTACAGGTATTGTGCTAGCCAACTCATCCCTAGATATTGTATTACATGACACCTACTACGTAGTAGCGCACTTCCACTATGTTCTTTCTATGGGGGCTGTATTCGCTATTATAGCAGGATTCACCCATTGATTCCCGCTCTTCACTGGGTACTCACTACACCAAACTTGAGCGAAAATCCACTTCGGAGTAATATTTGCAGGTGTTAACATCACCTTTTTCCCCCAACATTTCTTAGGTCTAGCTGGAATACCACGACGTTACTCTGACTACCCAGATGCATACACTCTATGAAATTCTATCTCATCAATCGGATCTCTAATCTCCCTCATAGCAGTAATTATAATAATATTCATTATCTGAGAGGCATTCTCTTCAAAACGAAAAGTAATAATAGTCGAACTCACAACTACTAATGTAGAATGATTACATGGCTGCCCGCCTCCATACCACACCTACGAAGAACCCGCCCATGTTCAAACCCAAGAAAGGAGGGAATCGAACCCCCTTGAACTAGTTTCAAGCCAGTCACATAACCTTTATGTTTCCTCCTTACAAGACGTTAGTAAAACACATTACTTAACCTTGTCAGGGTTAAATTATAGGTTTAAACCCTTTACGACTTAATGGCACATCCATTTCAATTAGGATTTCAAGACGCAATATCACCTATTATAGAAGAACTCCACCACTTTCACGACCACACTCTGATAATTGTATTCTTAATCAGCACCCTAGTACTTTATATTATTACACTAATAATAACAACTAAACTGACATACACCAACACTATAAATGCTCAAGAAGTAGAAATAATTTGAACTGTATTACCAGCTATCGTTCTAATCACCATCGCACTACCCTCCCTGCGGGTTTTATATTTAATAGACGAAATCAACAGCCCTCATCTAACTATTAAAGCCATAGGACATCAATGATATTGAACATATGAGTACACCGACTACAAAAATCTTGAATTTGATTCCTATATAATTCCAACCCAAAGCCTTCCAAACGGATACTTCCGACTACTAGAAGTAGATCATCGCGTGGTAATACCAATAGAATCCCCAATCCGAATGTTAATCTCAGCCGAAGACGTCTTGCACTCATGAGCAATTCCATCATTAGGTGTAAAAGCAGATGCCGTTCCGGGACGGTTGAATCAATCAACCTTCATTATAGCACGCCCAGGGGTATTCTATGGACAATGCTCAGAAATCTGTGGGGCTAACCACAGCTTCATACCAATTGTGGTAGAATCTGTACCCTTAAAACACTTCGAAAGCTGATCTTCACTAATACTCTCCTAATCCACTATAGAAGCTAAACAGGATAGCGCTAGCCTTTTAAGCTAGAAAAAGAGAACTCTCCACCCTCCTTAGTGATATGCCACAACTAAACCTAGACCCGTGATTCTTAATTCTCTCCTCCACATGATTAGCATATACCATAATTCTGCAACCAAAAATCTCATCTTACCTATCCATAAATAACCCTGCTAACAAAGATAATAAAATTACTAATACAAACCCGTGAATCTGACCATGAACTTAACATTCTTCGATCAATTTATAAGCCCACAAATCCTAGGAATTCCACTAATCATTTTAGCCCTACTTATACCATCAATCATTTTCCCAACCCCAAGCAACCGATGATTAGCTAATCGTCTGTCAACTCTACAAATATGAACAATCAATTTATTTACAAAACAGCTAATACTACCTATTAACAAAACAGGACACAAATGATCTATAATCTTAACATCACTAATAGCCATACTCTTAGTATCCAATCTATTAGGATTATTGCCATACACATTTACCCCTACCACCCAACTCTCCATAAATATAGGACTAGCCATTCCAATATGACTCGCCACAGTACTTACAGGTCTTCGAAATCAACTAACAACATCATTAGGACACTTATTACCAGAGGGGACCCCGACCCTACTCATTCCAGTCCTAATTATTATCGAAACAATCAGCCTCTTTATCCGACCTTTAGCCTTAGGTGTCCGACTCACAGCTAATCTAACAGCCGGACACTTATTAATCCAACTTACTTCTACCGCAGTACTAGCCCTGCTACCAACAATAATAACCTTATCTGTTCTAACTGGAACCATCCTCCTTTTACTAACGATCCTGGAGCTAGCAGTAGCTATAATTCAAGCTTACGTATTTGTTTTACTTCTGTGCCTCTACCTACAAGAAAACATCTAATGGCCCACCAAACACATGCCTATCACATAGTAGATCCAAGCCCGTGACCATTGACAGGTGCAGCAGCAGCATTACTCATAACTTCCGGTCTCGCCATATGATTCCACTACAATTCAATATTATTAATAATCCTAGGCTTATTAATTATACTACTTACCATACTCCAATGATGACGAGATATTGTGCGAGAAGGAACTTTCCAAGGACATCATACCCCTCCAGTACAAAAAAGCTTACGATATGGCATAATCCTATTTATTACATCAGAAGTATTTTTCTTCATTGGATTCTTCTGAGCTTTCTACCATTCAAGCCTAGCCCCTACACCAGACTTAGGGGGATGTTGACCCCCAACGGGGATCACACCATTAAACCCATTTGAAGTACCCTTACTAAACACAGCAGTCTTATTAGCCTCAGGTGTGACAATCACCTGAGCCCATCACAGCTTAATAGAAGCCAACCGAAACCAAACCACCCAAGCCCTTAGTCTCACAATTTTATTAGGGTTATACTTCACAGCATTACAAGCCATGGAATACTATGAAGCACCATTCACAATTGCTGACGGTGTATACGGTTCTACATTCTTTGTCGCAACAGGCTTCCACGGACTACACGTAATCATTGGATCAACATTCTTAATTGTATGCCTATTACGACAAATTAAACACCATTTCACCTCTACCCACCACTTTGGATTTGAAGCAGCTGCTTGATACTGACATTTTGTAGATGTTGTATGACTCTTCTTATATGTATCAATCTATTGATGAGGCTCATACTTTTCTAGTATAATAGTACAAGTGACTTCCAATCACTAAGTTTCAGTTTAACCCTAAAGAAAAGTAATGAATCTAATAATTTCAATCACAATAATCTACCTAGCCCTACCTACAATTTTAACATTACTAAACTACTGATTTACACTAGCAAAACCAGATAACGAAAAATTATCCCCATATGAATGCGGCTCGACCCATAAAAGCCCCCCGTCGCCCACCATTTTCAATTCGATTTTTCTTAGTAGCAATTTTATTCCTTCTATTTGATTTAGCAATCGCACTACTACTACCTCTGCCATGAGCCATTCAACTCCCATATCCAACCTACACCTTTACCTGAGCCTTCATTATCATATCATTACTAACCCTGGGCCTCCTTTATGAATGAATTCAAGCGGGCCTAGCATGAGCAGAATAGATAACTAGTCTAACACAAGACAACTAATTTCGACTTAGTCAATCGTGATTAAATTTCACGGCTATCAAATGATCACATCCATACATCTTACCTCCCTTTGCGCTTTTATTATTAGCACCTTGGGATTTTTATTACACCAAGCCCACCTAATCCCCACCCTACTTTGCCTTGAAGGGATAATACTATCCCTATTTATAGCCCTATCAATGTGGTCTATTCAACTAGAAGCTTCATCATTCATACTTGCCCCAATACTAGTATTAACCTTCTCAGCTTGCGAAGCTGGCATAGGATTATCCCTACTTGTAGCATCCTCGCGGACTCACGGCTCAAGCCACCTACAAAACCTAAACCTATTACAATGCTAAAAATAATAATTCCAATAATTTTATTACTGCCAACAGCCATACTATGTAAATCAAAACAACTCTGACCAGCTGCATTAGCCCACAGTTTCTGAATCGCCCTTCTAAGCCTACAATGATTCAAGCCCTCCTCAGAACTGATAGTCTTCTCCAACTGCTACCTAGGAGTAGACCAAATTTCCGCCCCCTTCCTTATCCTATCATGCTGACTTACCCCGATAATAATTATAGCTGGCCAAAACAACCTAATCATAGAACCAACTCCACGAAAACGAACCTTTATCTTCACTACCATTTTACTGCAAATCTCATTAATTTTAGCTTTTTCAACTACAGAACTAATCATATTCTTCATCGCATTCGAATCTACATTACTCCCAACACTAGTAATTATTACACGTTGAGGCGGCCAAATAGAACGACTAAACGCCGGAACTTACTTTCTATTTTACACTCTTATCGGGTCTCTGCCACTTCTAGTAGCCCTCTTAACTGCCCAAACCTACAGCGGCACCCTATCTATTTGCACATTACAACTATCTACCTACCCTAACATAATAAACCCATGTGCTCACACAATATGATGACTAGCACTATTTACTGCTTTCATGATCAAAATACCCCTATATGGGCTACACCTATGACTACCCAAAGCACACGTAGAAGCCCCGATCGCAGGGTCAATAATCCTAGCAGCAGTACTACTTAAACTAGGAGGATATGGCATTATCCGCATAACAATAACACTTGCCCCACCATTAAAAATGCTCTCCTACCCATTCATAATATTGGCATTATGGGGGCTAATTATAACTGGTTTTATCTGCCTACGTCAAACCGACCTAAAATCATTAATTGCTTATTCATCCGTAGGTCACATGGGCTTAGTCATTGCTGCAGCACTAACACGAACCGAATGGGCATGCACTGGGGCTATCACACTTATAATCGCCCACGGTCTAACATCATCAATACTTTTCTGCCTAGCCAACACAAACTATGAACGAACTAACAGCCGAACACTACTTTTAGCTCGGAACATACAGCTATTACTACCCCTAATAGGACTATGGTGATTCTCAGCTAGTCTGACCAATATAGCCCTTCCACCAACCATCAACCTAATAGGAGAACTAACCATTATTGTCTCACTATTTAATTGATCAAATACTACAATCCTAATAACAGGACTAGGGACTCTAATAGCCGCCGCCTATACCCTATACATACTAATCATTACACAATGAGGAGAAACCCCCTCACACACAAAAACAATCCCTCCAACCCATACACGAGAACATCTACTCATAATACTTCATATATTACCAATAGCACTGCTAATAACACAACCAGAATTAATTCAAGCATCTCAACACCCTTAACCGTTAATATAGTTTCAAAACAAACATTAGACTGTGGCTCTAAAAATAGGAGTTAAAATCTCCTTATAAACCGAGAGAGGTATTATACAATAAGAACTGCTAACTCCTATATCCGAAACTAACCACCTCGGCTCCCTCACTTTTAAAGGATAGAAGCAATCCACTGGTTTTAGGAACCATTAACCCTTGGTGCAATTCCAAGTAAAAGTAATGACTTCGCTGATAATAAACTCTACCCTTCTTTTAACATTACTCATACTAACACTACCTCTAATAATACCCGTATACCCCATCAAAGAGTGACTAATCACAAAAACAAAAACAACTGTAAAAACAGCATTCTTCACTGCCCTAATCCCATTAATCATCTTTATCCATCTAGACATTGAATCAATCATCACCAATTTCCACTGATCGAACATATTTACGTTTAACATCAACATAAGCTTTAAGTTCGACCAGTACTCCATTATATTTGTACCCATCGCCTTATACGTCACATGATCCATCCTGGAATTTTCCCACTGATATATATCTACAGACCCCCACATCACAAAATTCTTCAAATACCTACTAACTTTCCTAGTAACCATAATAATTCTAGTAACAGCCAACAACATACTCCAACTCTTCGTCGGCTGAGAAGGAGTAGGAATTATATCTTTCTTACTAATCGGATGATGACGCGGGCGGACAGAGGCAAACTTATCAGCTCTTCAAGCCATCCTTTACAACCGCACAGGAGATATTGGACTAATTCTTAGCATATCTTGATTAGCAATAAACATAAATACATGAGAACTCCAACAAATCTTTACCAACACCAACCCACTTCCACCCCTCCCACTCCTCGGCTTTATCTTAGCTGCAACGGGAAAATCAGCCCAATTCGGTCTTCACCCCTGACTGCCAGCAGCTATAGAAGGCCCAACCCCAGTCTCAGCATTACTACACTCCAGTACAATAGTTGTCGCTGGCATCTTCCTACTCATCCGAATACACCCCATCATAACTACTAGTAATTTAGCCCTCTCAATCTGTCTCTGCCTGGGAGCCACCACCACCCTATTTACAGCATTTTGCGCTCTCACCCAAAATGACATCAAAAAAATCATTGCCTTCTCCACATCAAGCCAACTTGGCCTTATAATAGTAACTATTGGTTTAAACCAACCACAACTAGCTTTCTTACACATTTCTATACACGCCTTCTTCAAAGCCATACTATTCCTATGCTCCGGCTCTATTATCCACAACCTCAATGACGAACAAGACATTCGAAAAATAGGTGGACTACACAAACCCCTACCAATTACCTCCTCATGTCTAACCATTGGTAGTATAGCACTCACAGGTATACCATTCATAACTGGATTTTACTCCAAAGACATCATTATTGAAACTATAAACACATCCTACCTAAACGCCTGAGCCCTGCTCCTAACACTAATCGCAACCTCATTTACCGCAATCTACAGTTTACGAATTACAACACTCGTGCAAACAGGACAGCCCCGATACCCTTCCACAATACTACTAAATGAAAACAACCCAACGGTCATTAACCCAATCACTCGCCTTGCCGTAGGCAGCATTATCGCCGGACTCATCATCTCATTAAACACTATACCACTAAAAACCCTACCAACAACTATACCAACGTACATTAAAATTGCAGCATTAGCAATAACAATCCTAGGCTTATTATTGGCCCTAAAATTAACTGCAATAACCAACAAAATATATACAAAACCCTCTAACATCCACAACTTCTCCAACTCACTAGCCTATTTTAACACCCTGATTCACCGTTTATTCCCAATAATTAACTTAAAATTCAGCCAAAACACTGCAACTCATCTAATCGACTCATCCTGATATGAAAACATTGGTCCAAAAGGTTTGGCCAAATCACAAATCACCCCAAGCACACTCATTTCATCACAAAAAGGCCTCATCAAAATCTATATAACTTCATTTATCCTATCAATTATACTGCTCATTATCATAACCTAATTGCACGAAGCACTCCACGGGATAATCCACGAACCAACTCTAACACAACAAACAACGTCAACAACAACCCTCAACCAGCAACCAAAAGCAACCCACTACCAAGACAATAAAGCCATGAAACCCCACTAAAATCTAAACGAACAGCATATAACCCACCAGCATCCACAGTATCAGCACCAATCCCTTCAATACTCCATAAATGACAACCCATTTGTATAAAAACTATAATAATAAAAAGATAATATAATCCATAAAACACCCCCTCCAAACTTACTCAACCTACAGGAAAAGGCTCCGCTATCAACGCAGATGAATACGCAAAAATAACCAACATCCCCCCTAGATAAATTAAAAACAAAACTAAAGAAACAAAAGACCCCCCTATACTAACCAACACCCCACACCCAGAAAGAGCACCAAAAATTAAACTAACCACCCCATAATAGGGAGAAGGGTTACAAGAAACACCCACCATTCAAAAAACAAAACAAAACCCAAATAAAAACATAAAATACATCATAGTTCTTGCCCGGACTTTAACCAAGACCCGTGATTTGAAAAACCACCGTTGTATTCAACTACAAAAACATTAATGACCGCAAACCTGCGAAAAACCCACCCCATAGTAAAAATTATCAACAACTCATTTATCGATCTCCCAAGCCCTTCTAACATCTCTGCTTTATGAAACTTCGGATCACTATTAGGCGCCTGCCTAATCCTACAGATCATCACCGGAGTCTTCCTAGCAATACACTACTCACCAGACATCTCACTAGCATTCTCATCAGTAGCCCACATCACCCGAGACGTACAGCACGGATGACTGATCCGCAATATACATGCCAACGGGGCCTCCATCTTCTTCATATGCATCTACCTTCATATTGGCCGAGGACTTTATTACGGCTCATACCTCTACAAAGAAACCTGAAACACGGGAATTATCCTACTATTTCTAACCATAGCTACTGCATTCGTAGGCTACGTCTTACCCTGAGGCCAAATATCATTCTGAGGTGCTACCGTCATCACAAACCTACTCTCAGCCACCCCCTACATTGGCGATACTCTTGTACAATGAATTTGAGGAGGATTCTCAGTAGACAACGCCACCTTAACTCGATTCTTCACCTTTCATTTCCTACTCCCCTTCACCATCGCCGGTTTAGCAGCTGTACATTTACTCTTCCTCCACGAAACTGGATCAAATAATCCAACAGGATTAAACTCAAGCGCTGACAAAATCCCCTTCCACCCCTACTTTTCATACAAAGACCTACTAGGTTTCATCTTATTGCTCACCCTCCTACTAACCCTAGCATTATTCTCCCCAAACCTTCTAGGCGACCCAGATAACTTCACACCCGCCAACCCACTATCCACTCCCCCCCACATCAAACCAGAATGATACTTCCTCTTCGCCTACGCAATCCTTCGATCCATCCCAAACAAATTAGGGGGTGTACTTGCCCTTCTATCTTCCATCCTTGTACTATTTATAATACCAACCCTACATACCTCAAAACAACGTACAACTTCATTCCGACCATTAACCCAAATCCTCTTCTGATGTTTAACAGCTGATCTACTTATACTCACATGAATCGGAGGACAACCAGTAGAAGATCCATTCATCACTATCGGCCAAACAGCCTCCATCCTATACTTCACAATTCTTTTAACACTTCTACCCCTCACAGGGCTCATTGAAAACAAAATATTAAACCAAAAATACTCCAGTAGCTTAATCTATAAAGCATTGGTCTTGTAAACCAAAGACTGAAGACTACAATCTTCCTAGAGTGATCAAAAAAGAAGGATCCAAGCCTTCATCCCCGGTCCCCAAAACCGGAATTTTTTATTAAACTACCTTTTGGCAACGCCAAAACACCCATTTTACTCTCCCGTGCCCAACAGAGAAATGTCTACTACACCTTGCTATGTATATCGTGCATTCATTTTTTTTCCCCTAGCATATCACTAGTAATATTACTGCTTGATTTCATTAGGACTTAACAAATATAATTAATACTTATTATTCTGGTTAAAACATGAATATTATTTAGGTATTATTAAGTTAATGGTTTAAGGACATAACCTTACATAATTGTTTTACACCATGGATATGGCCCAGTATTTGTTTATCTCTTAATCTAGCTAATCACGAGAGATAAGCAACCCTTGTTAGTAAGATACAACATTACCAGTTTCAGGCCCATTTTAATGATGGCGTACATAACTGATCTATTCTGGCCTCTGGTTGTTTTTTCAGGCACATAACATTAGTGAAGTTCATTCGTTTCTCTTTAAAAGGCCTCTGGTTAATGTGTTCTATACATTAAGTTTATAACCTGGCATATTGTGTTCTTAAATGCATATAGTAGTTTTTTTTTTCTCTTTCTGTTCTCAGGCCCGCATAACTGATACCTGCCGACTCAGTGAAACTGGACTTACGTTCAAATTGATTGGTCTTGCAAATCTGATATGGTATTATTAAGTTAATGCTTGTAGGACATATATTTTTACAAAAACCCACGACAGTAATTTCAAACCATTCGTTAAAATGAAATATTTTATTTTAGCTAAACCCCCCTACCCCCCGTCAAACTAACACTCAGCCCGAATAGCCACTTACTTCTCGTCAAACCCCTAAATCCGAGAGCAACTAAACTGACACAAATGCTAGCCATAGGTACAATTACAAGACAAGGTACCTACCAAACTAAACAACTCTAGTAAAACCACTATATCCTCCCCATATTATTATATTGTTATATTATTATATTATTATATTATTATATTATTATATTATTATATTATTATATTATTATATTATTATATTATTATATTATTATATTATTATATTATTATATTATTATATTGTTATATTATTATATTATTATATTATTATATTATTATATTATTATATTATTATATTATTATATTATTATATTGTTATATTGTTATATTATTATATTGTTATATTATTATATTATTATATTATTATATTATTATATTATTATATTATTATATTATTATATTATTATATTATTATATTATTATATTATTATATTATTATATTATTATATTATTATATTATTATATTATTATATTATTATATTATTATATTATTATATTATTATATTATTATATTATTATATTATTATATTATTATATTATTATATTATTATATTATTATATTATTATATTATTATATTATTATATTATTATATTATTATATTATTATATTATTATATTATTATATTATTATATATATA